ACCCTAAAAGAACCAGATTCCGTAAACAACATAGAGGAAGAATGAAAGGAATATCTTATCAAGGTAATCGTATTTGTTTCGGTAAATATGCTCTTCAGGCACTTCAACCCGCTTGGATTACATCTAAACAAATAGAAGCAGGGCGACGAGCAATGACACGAAATGCACGCCGCGGTGGAAAAATATGGGTACGTATATTTCCAGACAAACCAGTTACAGTAAGACCGACAGAAACACGTATGGGTTCGGGGAAAGGATCTCCCGAATATTGGGTAGCTGTCGTTAAACCGGGTAGAATACTTTATGAAATGAGCGGAATAGCAGAAAATATAGCCAGAAAAGCTATTTCAATAGCCGCGTCCAAAATGCCTATACGAACTCAATTCATTATTTCAGGATAGGACTGTAGAAACAAAGGAAAGAGGGTCTTGGAGATGAAAAAAAGCAATTGCAATTTTTGTTTTAGACAAACAATATTTCTTTTTTTTTACTTCGACTTTTGTATTGAAAGAAGAGAGTAAGAAAACGATATGATTCAACCTCAGACCCATTTGAATGTAGCGGATAACAGCGGGGCCCGAGAATTGATGTGTATTCGAATCATAGGGGCTAGTAATCGCCGATATGCTCATATTGGTGACGTTATTGTTGCTGTAATCAAGGAAGTAGTACCAAATACACCTCTAGAAAAATCAGAAGTGATCAGGGCTGTAATTGTACGCACTTGTAAAGAACTCAAACGTGACAACGGTATGATAATACGATATGATGACAATGCTGCAGTTGTCATTGATCAAGAAGGAAATCCAAAAGGAACGCGAATTTTTGGTGCGATCCCCCGGGAATTGAGACAGTTAAATTTCACTAAAATAGTTTCACTAGCACCTGAAGTATTATAAGATCTAAGATGAGATCAGACCATGATATAGTTAAAATATTTGAATGAAATAGATTAAATTAATTCGTAGATTGTGTCTCATGCATATACCTTTAATAATAATAATTAATAAATAATAATAATTAATAATAATAATTTACCTTTAATTTTAATAATTAATTCATAAAAAAAAGCATGTTAATTATATCAAAATTCGGGGGCAAAAATCATTTTAGTTTATCATGAGTAAGGACACTATTGCTGACATAATAACCTCTATACGAAATGCTGACATGGATAGAAAAGGAGCGGTTCGAATATCATCTACTAACATCACCGAAAACATTATTAAAATACTTTTACGAGAAGGGTTTATTGAAAACGTGAGGAAACATCGAGAAAGTAACAAATATTTTTTGGTTTTAACCCTACGACATAGAAGGAATAGGAAAGGACCATATAGAACTATTTTAAATTTAAAACGGATCAGTCGGCCTGGTCTACAAATCTATTCTAACTATCAACGAATTCCTAGAATTTTAGGCGGGAGGGGGATTGTAATTCTTTCTACTTCTCGGGGTATAATGACAGACCGAGAGGCTCGACTAGAAAGAATCGGCGGAGAAATTTTGTGTTATATATGGTAACCTTTCTTATATCCGAATTCTATCTGTATCTGGAACTGCCTATTTGTGAAAAAAGAGAAGAGAAAGGGCGGGTTTTTAATATAACCCCTCCTACATTAGTTGATACTTCAAGGAGGTTTTACATGGAATGAAAGAACAAAAATGGATTCATGAAGGTTTAATTACTGAATCACTTCCCAACGGCATGTTCCGGGTTCGTTTAGATAATGAAGATCTGATTCTAGTTTATGTTTCAGGAAGGATCCGACGTAGTTTTATACGTATACTACCAGGGGATAGAGTCAAAATTGAAGTAAGTCGTTATGATTCAACCAGAGGTCGTATAATTTATAGACTCCGCAACAAAGATTCAAATGATTAGGTGCTTTTTCAACTTCAACATTCCTTTCATAGGGATACAATTCGAGATTTCAAAATTTAAAGAAACTTATTTTCTTCCAATAAGTATATTCGGAATTAAGTTAAGGAATGAAAAATATGAAAATAAGGGCCTCTGTTCGTAAAATTTGCGAAAAATGTCGACTGATCCGTAGACGGGGACGAATTATAGTAATTTGTTCCAATCCAAGACATAAACAAAGACAAAGATAATCTTTCTAAAAAGGACTCTCGAAAGGACCCGATGTACAAATAAAGGACCCATTTTGACACGAAATGGATATATCCAACTTATATTTAGTATTTAGGAGATGATAAAATATGGCAAAACCTATACCAAGAATTGGTTCGCGTAGGAATGGGCGTATTGGTTCAAGTAAGAATGCCCGTAGAATACCAAAGGGGGTTATTCATGTTCAAGCAAGTTTCAACAATACTATTGTGACTATTACAGATGTACGGGGTCGGGTGATTTCTTGGTCCTCCGCCGGTACTTGTGGATTTAGGGGTACAAGAAGAAGGACACCATTTGCCGCTCAAACCACAGCAGGAAATGCTATTCGTACAGTAGTGGATCAAGGTATGCAACGAGCAGAAG